CCCAATAAATTATTGGGTGTTCTTTTAATGGTTTCAGTACCTGCGGGATTATTAACAGTACCCTTTTTAGAGAATGTTAATAAATTCCAAAATCCATTTCGTCGTCCAGTAGCGACAACCGTCTTTTTGATTGGTACTGCAGTCGCTCTTTGGTTGGGTATTGGTGCAACATTACCTATTGATAAATCCCTAACTTTAGGTCTTTTTTAATTTGATTCAATTGTGAAATAACACGACGTGTGTATCTAGGGAATAGTCGCTTGAAAGCGAATTCTCCCTAGATACATCTATTCAATTCTGAATTTCTTTCGAATATATGAATTGTGCTAAAGATTCAAAACCTATTTTCATCTTAATGAAAAAAAAAAGACGAAAAAAAATCCAATAGATTTAAAACTTCTTTTTTGGTAAATCAATTGCGAAATGTTTTTCTAGAATGACCAATATCTGTTTTATATCTTCTAGGCGCAAATGTTCCATTTTCATGAGATCTTCTTGACTGTTATTCAAAAGGTCCAATAATGTATATATATTGGACCTTTTGAGGCAATTATAGACCCTGGGAGAGAATTCTGATTGGTCAATAAAAATCGATTTCAATGCTATTTTTTTTTTGTTTTTTCTGAGTTTATCCAATTTATCGTGAAAGGTAAGAGGGGATAAAGGAACCGTGTGTTGATTGTCCTCTAAAGGTAAGTTTTCTTCTTCCTTATGTAAAAAGGGAATAAATAAATCAATCAAATTCCGGCAGGCTTCATGAAGTGCTTCTTTCGGAGTTAAACTCCCATTTGTCCATATTTCGAGAAACAGTATCTCTTGTTTTTCATTCCCATTCCCATAAGAATGAATACTATGATTTGCATTTCGAACAGGCATGAATACAGCATCTATAGGATAACTTCCATCTTGAAAGTTATGTGGCATTTTGATAAGATATCCGCGATTTCTCTCGATTTGTAATCCAATACACAAATCAATTGGTTCTGTCAAGCTAGCTATATGTTGTGTATTATCAACGATTTCTACATAAGGTGGTAAGATGATATCTTGAGCAGTTACATATCCTGGACCTCTGACACAAATAGACGCGTCACAAGTTCCATATAGATTACTTCTCAATACAATTTCTTTTAAATTCATGAAAATTTCATGGACCGATTCTTGAATACCCGCTATGGTAGAATATTCATGTGGGACGTTCTCAGATTTTACACGTGTGATACATGTTCCTTCTATTTCTCCAAGTAAAGCTCTTCGCATCGCAATGCCTATTGTGTCGGCTTGACCTTTCATAAGTGGAGACAGAATAAAGCGTCCATAATAAAGACGTTTACTGTCTTCTCTTGATTCAACACACTTCCACTGTAGTGTCCGAGTAGATACTGTTACTTTCTCTCGAACCATAGTAATATTATTTTATTTGATTGAATCATTTATTTCTCTTGTTTCTCTTGAAATTTCTTCAATGTTCATTTCTACACACGTCTTTTTTTCGGGGGTCTGCAACCATTATGTGGCATAGGGGTTACATCCCGTACGAAAGTTAATAGTATACCACTTCTACGAATAGCTCGTAATGCTGCGTCTCTTCCGAGACCGGGACCTTTTATCATGACTTCTGCTCGTTGCATACCTTGATCTACTACTGTACGAATAGCATTTGCTGCTGCAGTTTGAGCGGCAAAGGGTGTCCCTCTTCTCGTACCCTTGAATCCACAAGTACCCGCCGAGGACCAAGAAACCACCCGACCCCGTACATCTGTAACCGTGACAATGGTATTATTGAAACTTGCTTGAACATGAATAACCCCCTTTGGTATTCTACGTGCATTCTTACGTGAACCAATACGTCCATTTCTACGTGAACCAATTCTCGGTATAGCTTTTGCCATATTTTATCATCTCATAAATATGAGTCAGAGATATATGGATATATCCATTTCATGTCAAAACAGATTCCTTATTTGTACATCGAGTCCTTTAGTGAGTCTGATTATCCTTGTCTTTGTTTATGTCTCGGGTTGGAACAAATTACTATAATGCGTCCCCGCCTACGGATTAGGCGACATTTTTCACAAATTTTACGAACAGAAGCTCTTATTTTCATATTTGTCATTCCTTATCTTAATTCTGAATCTACTTCTTGGAAGAAAATAAGTTTCTTGAAATTTTTCATCTCGAATCATATTGAATAAAAACAAAACCACCTAATCCTTCCAATCCTTGTTGCGGAGTCGATAAATTATACGTCCTCTGGTTGAATCATAACGACTTACTTCAATTTTGACTCTATCTCCTGGCAGTATCCGTATAAAACTGCGCCGGATCTTTCCTGAAACATAACCCAGAATCAGATCTTCATTATCTAACCGAACCCGGAACATACCATTGGGAAGCGATTCAGTAATTAAACCTTCATGAATCCATTTTTGTTCTTTCATTCCAGGTAAAGCCTCCTTGAAGTATCAACTAATGGAGGAGGAACGATATTAGACAACTCGTCCCTTTTCTTTTTTTTAGAAATAGGAAGAAGTTTCGGATCCAATTTGGATATTAAAAGGATTACCATATATAACACAAAATTTCTCCGCCGATTCCTTCGAGTCGAGCCTCTCGGTCTGTCATTATACCTCGAGAAGTAGAAAGAATTACAATCCCCATCCCACCTAAAATTCTAGGAATTCGTTGAGAGTTAGAATAGATTCGTAGACCGGGTCGACTGATCCGTTTTAAATTTAAAAAATTTCTATAGGGTCTTTTCCTATTCCTTCTATGCCGCAGGTTTAAAACCAAAAAAGATTTGTTTTTTTCTCGATGTTTTCTAACGTTTTCAATAAAACCTTCTCGGAAAAGTATTTTCACAATATTTTCGGTAATATTAGTAGATGCGATGCGAACCACTCTTTTTCTATCCATATCAGCATTTCGTATAGAGGTTATTATCTCAGCAATAGTGTCCCTACCCATGGTGAACGAAAATTATGGGTGCCCCAAAATTTGATATAATCAACATGTTTTTCTTTTTTTTTTTTTTTCTTATTTGTTTTATGAATATGAATTATTAAAGGTATATGCGTGAGACACAATCTACTAATTAATCTAGTTCTTAATCTATTTCTTTCAAATACCCCACTATAAACATATCAGTGATCTCATTTTATAATACCTCGGGAGCTAATGAAACTATTTTAGTAAAATGGAATTGTCTCAATTCCCGGGGGATCGCACCAAAAATTCGAGTTCCTTTTGGATTTCCTTCTTGATCAATCACAACTGCAGCATTGTCATCATATCGTATTATCATACCGCTGTCACGTTTAAGTTCTTTACAGGTACGAACAATTACAGCTCTGACTACTTCTGATTTTTCTAGGGGCATATTTGGTACTGCTTCTTTGATCACAGCAACAATAACGTCACCAATATGAGCATATCGACGATTGCTAGCTCCTATGATTCGAATACACATCAATTCTCGAGCCCCGCTGTTATCTGCTACATTTAAATGGGTCTGAGGTTGAATCATATCAATTTTTTAGTCTATTCTTCCAATGCAAAGGATGAAGAAAAAAAAGGAATATTTTTTGTCCAAAAAAAGAAATTTTCATCCCCAAGATTCATTTCTGTTGGTTCTACATTTTTATCCCGAAATAATGAATTGAGTTCGTATAGGCATTTTGGATGCTGCTATTGAAATAGCCCTTCTAGCTATATTTTCGGTTACTCCACCCATTTCGTATAGTATTCGACCTGGTTTAACAACAGCTACCCAATATTCAGGGGATCCCTTTCCCGAACCCATACGTGTTTCAGCGGGTCTTACTGTAACCGGTTTGTCTGGAAATATACGGACCCAGATTTTTCCACCACGGCGTGCATTTCGTGTCATTGCTCGTCGACCTGCTTCGATTTGTCTAGATGTGATCCAAGCAGGTTCAAGTGCCTGAAGAGCATATTTACCGAAACAAATATGATTACCTCGATAAGATATTCCCTTCATTCTTCCTCTATGTTGTTTACGGAATCTAGTTCTTTTGGGGTTATAGTTGATGGTTGTTTCACAATTCCATCTCTACTACAGAACCGGACGTGAGAGTTTCTTCTCATCCAGCTCCTCACGAATAAAAGGATTAAAAACATTTAATTGAAATGATTAACATTTTTGTAAAAAATAGTTTTTTTTTAGAACGTTCTAAAAAATCTTTATTTTGTTTTGTCCTTTATCCAAGTTTAAAAACTAAAAAAAAAAAAAAAAAGTTTTCGCGGGCGAATATTTACTCTTTCAATCTCTATTTCATTTGTAGGGCTCGTTCGTGACTTCTCCCAATAGATGAATTAATCTCCGGTTCATTTCGCCATCCCGACTAGTGAATCATTAAGATTCATTTTTTCAATAAAATCTTTTGCATTCACAGGTTCCATCGTTCCCATCGCTTCGTACTTAATGGTTAGGTCCGAATTCTACAATGGAGCCCATAATCCAATTTATTCCTGAGTCAATCTTCTTAGTCTTTATTGGCTCCAAGCTCTTTATTTTTTTCTTGATTCATTTAATATTTAATTATGGATGAATCAATTAGTATTGATGCTTTATTACACTGTCTTTTATGAGATGACTCGTAGACCTTACATATTGGAATTCTATATCATTGATATTCTTTTTCTCTCTTTCTCTCATCCTTCCATTTATCCGCACCTTTACTTCTTTCATTTTGTTTTACAACTTCTAATTAAAGTTTATGCAAAAAAAAAATTTCAGTTGCTACAAAGATATGACTGATTTATCATATCTTGACTGGTTCTTTAGATCCAGATAATACGAAGTGATGAGTTGGTTATTAGTTCATACTATGGGGCTGGTCCTTTTTTAATCCTAACCCTAAAATAAAAAACCAACGAGTCACACACTAAGCATAGCAATTATATCAAATGGTCAATTGAATTTTTATTCAACCCTATAGAATTAAGAATTAGAATTGCTCATTTTGATTCACCAGAAA